ATACTAATATTAATAGTTGCATTGACAGTTATCTTCAATCTCAAATCGGGATTGATATGTCCATTGTAAGTAGTAGTGAGAATTACAGTGATAGTTACATTTATAGTTCCATTTATGGTGAAATTCGAAATAATAGCGAAAGGGGGGGTTCGGGTATACGAATCCGCGCGAAGGGTAGTGATTTTACTTTAAGAGAAAGTTCTAATGATCACGATGTAAGTCAAAAATATAGGGATTTGTGGGTTCAATGCGAAAATTGTTATGGATTAAATTATAAGAAATTTTTGAAATCAAAAGTGAATATTTGTGAACAATGTAGATATCATTTGAAAATTAGTAGTTCAGATAGAATCGAACTTTTGATCGATCCCGGTACTTGGGATCCTATGGATGAAGACATGGTTTCTCTGGATCCCATTGAATTTCATTCGGAAGAAGAACCTTATAAAGATCGCATTGATTCTTATCAAAGGAAGACAGGATTAACTGAGGCTGTTCAAACCGGCATCGGCCAACTAAACGGCATTCCCGTAGCAGTTGGGATTATGGATTTTCAATTTATGGGAGGTAGTATGGGATGCGTAGTCGGGGAAAAAATTACCCGTTTGATTGAGTACGCTACTAATAAGTTTCTACCTCTTATTATAGTATGTGCTTCCGGAGGGGCGCGCATGCAAGAAGGAAGTTTGAGCTTGATGCAAATGGCTAAAATTTCGTCCGCTTTATATGATTATCAATCAAATAAAAAGTTATTTTATGTATCAATCCTTACATCTCCTACTACTGGTGGGGTGACGGCGAGTTTTGGTATGTTGGGTGATATCATTATTGCCGAACCCAATGCCTACATTGCATTTGCGGGTAAAAGAGTAATTGAACAAACATTGAATAAAACAGTACCCGAAGGTTCGCAAGCGGCTGAATACCTATTCCAGAAGGGTTTATTCGACCTAATTGTCCCCCGTACTATTTTAAAAAGTGTTCTGAGTGAGTTAGTTGGGTTCCATGCTTTTCTTCCTTTGAATCCAAATTCAATAGCGAACTAAGTTAAATTGTTTGTTATTTGTTTTTTAGCAAATGAGTAGTTAGTTTATCGAAATAAAAGTAACTAAGAAGGGAAGAAGGGAATTTTTGTTGGTTTCGTAAGAACTAACTTAGAAAGTATCAAAAGGTTCGGATAATTCTTTTTTTTTTTTTTACCTATATTGTCGATTACTAATTAAGAAGTCTTTATCAAAAAAAGGGTGAATTCTTCAAATTAGGAAAACAAAACGAATTTCTTCTTATCGTACGGATATAATTAAAATAAAAAATGTAAATAGAGAGTTTTTTCTTTATTCTCTATTTACATTTTTTATTCTCTATTTACATTTATCGAAAATACTGTTTTAGCTACCAATCCCAGTTGGTTCGGATTCTAATGAATATTTCACTAATGTTTAAGAAATTCTTTCGTTATTAGGATTAAATTAGAAGAAACGAAAAAGACAAAAAAATCAAGAAAAAAGCACATTCGCCTGCATATCTTTCGTGTCGAAAGATGACTAAGTTCATTTAGTTAGTTCTACATTTCTTGCGTTTATTCTATATATTAACTTCGATATTTAACTATCTATTCTAGATAGTTAGCTCTATACTAAGAATTTCAAATTGAATTAATAAAAAAATTCATAAGAATGCAAATTCTTAATTATAATTAGTATAAAATAGAAAATCCTTTTATTTATAAATAAATAATATACAGGTACAAATAATAAATTGAGGCACCCATTTTATGACAACTTTCAGCTTTCCTTCTATTTTTGTGCCTTTAGTAGGCCTAGTATTTCCGGCAATTGCAATGGCTTCTTTATCTCTTCATGTTCAAAAAAATAAGGTTAGTTAGATGCGATGGCGCCTAATTTCTTCCATTTTTTTTTTCAAAACTATGATTTGTATCAGAACACAGATCTTTATTTAAATTTAATTGAATTCGGTATAACATGTGATTTTTGCCGCATATGCATATAAAGATAAAGGAAAGAACTCTAACGCCTGCATAAACATGATATATGAGTAAATGAATTCTAGCGGTTTTCAAATCGACCAGGACGCCGAATGGCTAAAAGAGAAAGCCCGCGGATCTATAACTCATATCATATAAGGGGTATCTTATGATTTTAGCTCTAACTAATTTCAATTTGATGACTTACTCCGCTTACTCCTAAAGGTTCTAGTGCTAGTTGATGAGAGTTACTTGGGAAACAAAAAAAAGTAAAGTCAAATTAATTTGAGGTATGCTCTAAATTACAATAAAATGGAATCGGATCAAGTATGAGTTGGCGATCAGAACATATATGGATAGAACTTATAATGGGGTCTCGCAAAATAAGTAATTTCTGCTGGGCCTTTATCCTTTTTTTAAGTTCATTAGGATTCCTATTGGTTGGAACTTCGAGTTATCTTGGGAGAAGTTGGATATCTTTTTTTCCACAAGGGATCGTGATGTCTTTCTACGGAATCTCGGGTCTCTTTATTAGCTCCTATTTGTGGTGTACAATTTCCTGGAATGTAGGCAGTGGTTATGATCGATTCGATAGAGGAGAGGGCCTAGTGTGTATTTTTCGTTGGGGATTTCCTGGAAAAAATCGTCGCATATTCCTCCGCTTCCTTTTAAAAGATATTCAGTCCATTCGAATAGAGGTTAAAGAGGGTATTTATGCTCGTCGTGTTCTTTATATGGACATCCGCGGGCAGGGGGCCATTCCCTTAACTCTTACTGATGAGAATTTGGTTCCACGAGACATTGAACAAAAGGCTGCCGAATTGGCCTATTTCTTGCGCGTACCGCTTGAAGTCTTTTGAGAAATGCGTGGAAAAGAGATGCCTTTATCATCAGGATCATCGGGAGGGAAAAAGGAAAAGAAGATTCTTTTTTCGATACCATAATAAAATTTAGGTGTGAAATTTCATCACATCACACATCAAAAGGCTCATTCGAGCCAAAGCAAAGCGGGCGGAACAACCATAAAACGAAACTCTTTTTGTGTTTTTTTATACGTATGCATTTAATTCAAACAAGTAACAAATCTCAATAATTCCTATATCAAACCGTTTCGGTATAAATAAATTGATCTTTTTTTGTTAAGTTTAATAATTGTTGGATTGGATATTTTGCTCGAACGGGAGTTCTTTCGTCTCAAAAGTTAACTAATATTCATTTTAAAGTTAAAGGGGTTCTTTCGATCATTCATCCAAAGGAGACAATGTTGCCGATTGAGATATCGTGAAACAATATTTGTTTAGTATTTCTTCATTCGAAGTGGCTTCTTAGTTGATTTCTCTATTCTTTCTAGATTCAATAACAACAAAGAAAATAAATTTATAGGTTTCATATCTTGTATAGAACTCATGCGTGAAAGAAATATTCGATTGCATAGAGTCAACAAATGAGGCGAGTTGACTAACAATTCACCGATGAAAAAATGACAAAAAAGAAAGCATTCACTCCCCCGTTAAATTTTCTATTTATAGTATTTTTGCCCTGGTGTCTTTCTCTCTCATTTAATAAAAGCCTGGAATCTTGGGTTACTAAGTGGTGGAATGCTGGGCAATCCGAAATTTTTTTTAATGATATTCAAGAAAGGGGAATTCTAGAAAAATTCATAAAATTAGAGGAACTCCTCGTCTTGGACGAAATGATCGAAGAATACTCGGAGACACATCTACAAAAACTTCGTATAGGAATCCAAAAAGAAATGATTCAATTAATCAAGATACACAATGAGGATCGGATCCATATGATTTTGCACTTCTCAACAAATATAATCTGTTTTTTTATTCTAAGCGGTTATTCTATTTTGGGTAATGAAGAACTTGTTATTCTTAACTCTTGGGCCCAGAAATTCCTATATAACTTAAGCGACACAGTCAAAGCTTTTTCTATTCTTTTATTAACGGATTTATGTATCGGATTCCACTCACCCCACGGTTGGGAACTAATGGTTGGCTCCGTCTACAAGCATTTTGGATTTGTTCATAATGATGAAATTATATCTGGGCTGGTTTCCACTTTTCCAGTCATTCTGGATACCATTTTTAAATATTGGATTTTTCGTTATTTAAATCGCGTATCTCCTTCACTTGTAGTTATTTATCATTCAATGAATGACTGATAGAGGATCTACTGATATTAATCTAATTAGAGCGTTTGTTACTTTGTAGTTCTACCTAAATAAAGCATTAAAAATCGGGCTTACGCTTTCTATTTCGACCCATTGGGGGGTTTATCTTATATTATGCCAATAAAATATTATTCCATTTAATTTATTCCCCAATAACTAGCAGAATCGTGGATAGGAAACTATACTAGCGACTTACCCCATTTATTGTAGAAAATTTGGAATCAAGATTGGACCATGGAAACTAGAAAGACTTTTTATTGGATAAAGAAGCAGATTACTCGATCTATTTCCGTATCGCTCATGATATATATCATAACTCGGACAGCCGTTTCAAATGCGTATCCTATTTTTGCACAACAGGGTTATGAAAATCCACGAGAAGCGACTGGGCGTATTGTCTGTGCCAATTGCCATTTAGCAAGTAAGCCCGTCGATATTGAGGTTCCACAGGCGGTACTTCCCGATACTGTATTTGAAGCAGTTGTTCGAATTCCTTATGATATGCAACTGAAACAAGTTCTTGCTAATGGTAAAAAGGGGGGTTTGAATGTAGGAGCTGTTCTTATTTTACCGGAAGGGTTTGAATTAGCCCCCTCCGATCGTATTTCTCCAGAGATTAAAGAAAAGATAGGCAATTTGTCTTTTCAGAGCTATCGCCCCAATAAAAAAAATATTCTTGTGATAGGACCCGTACCCGGTCAGAAATATAGTGAAATCACCTTTCCTATCCTTTCCCCCGATCCTGCCACTAAGAAAGATATTCACTTTTTAAAATATCCTATATACGTGGGCGGTAACAGGGGAAGGGGTCAGATTTATCCCGACGGGAGTAAGAGT